GAAAAGACGCAATACTGAGTAGTTATCATTTGGATTTTCTTATGTCATTAGGGAAACATAATTTGAAATCAAAATCGAAGAATCGTTCATGAATTCGCAGTCAAGTCAATAGTTAATGGTTCCATTTTATCATGAATTTTTACTTTTGTGACTGAAAGTCTATATATTTGCAAAGGTATGGATCCAATCAAAATAAAAGGAAACATTTTTTTTAGTAGGAAGGGAATTAAGGAAAAGGGATTCAAAATGAAAGTACAATAAAAAAAAATAAGTTCAGTAATCCATCCAAAAGAGGTAATATTTTCATCTATTTTGTATCGTTTTGGCGGCATGGCCGAGTGGTAAGGCGGAGGACTGCAAATCCTTTTTCCCCAGTTCAAATCCGGGTGTCGCCTGATTTTTATTAATAAAAGACTCGAAATCACTTATTGACTGATATAATCTATAACTCACCGAATTGTTCCCCAGCCGAAGGAGAGGCGGGGTCTCTTGATACGTACTTGATTCTAAGCATCTGGGGTTCTCAAATGAAAAGTGAAAGTTTTTTTAGCCTAGGATTTAAGGAAAGATTATAGTAAGTAATGGAAGAGAATCAAGAGGTCTTGATAGACCTTCCACTACTAGTGGGTTGGTTACTGACTGGACCTTGAATTCGATTGGATAGCCGGAGGTCATATCTAACTAATTAGTAGTTAGTAATTGTGGAAAAGCGGAATATGTTTTGTATCCAAACTCAAATCAAAAGAGTCTCTGAGTACTCAGGTATTCGATTGGATAACTAGCTTTTTTTATAGAATAGAAAAAGTTCAAAAAGAACTTCTTTTCCACTGGTCAAGAGTCGAATAAACTGTTAAAAATCGTATAGGAATTTGTTATATGTATGTGTCTTTATTGGATTGGTTCATTAAATTAAATTAATAGTCCGAAATAAAAATCCTTTTTTGACTCTGTACCACTGATTTCACTATTATTAATGAACAATAATGGAATAATTCCTTCATATTCATAGAGATAGGGGACATAATTCACATGGATATTGTAAGTCTTGCTTGGGCTGCTTTAATGGTAGTCTTTTCATTTTCCCTTTCACTTGTAGTATGGGGAAGAAGTGGACTCTAGAAAGACTACTTAACTAATTCTAATTGAGTTTTGAGTTGAGGAATCAAACTGTATCAAATTGTTTTGTAGATCGTTCCGCAAAGTGTTTTTAAAGAAAAAAATGTCAATCAAAGAGGTATTTCAATAATTCCTATGTTTCCATTTTGAAAGGAGATAGAGATGATAGGAAATTTATTTCAAACGAATTTTTCCTAAATTCTCTATTTCGCCGAACGGACTCTTATCCAAGGACAATGAATGGGGAACAAGAGACCCCTTTTCTTTTGTTTTCCTCATCCAAGAGAAAGCCGTTCTGTTATTAATTTAATATAATATATATTTAAGGATATACGTACTTTCTAGAGGAAAGAACATAGACATAGTAGTTGTTCAACAAGATATACACATAATAAGATCTTGACTTGGGCGAGTCGCATATTTGGCACTTATCACTTGTTTTCTTATTTTCGAAAATCGACTCATTTCATATCATGGTTTAAGTATTACAAATTAATGAGGTTTATTATTCGAAGAAATTTCCATACCATAGAATTCTTTGGATCATTTATCAACCAGTCAATCAATTGAATTACTTTATTTCTTAGTTCTTGGGAATGATAAAAAAAAATTACTAAGTTGGTTTTTTATTAATATAGGCCATACCCATATCATTTTTCTTTCTTTGATTCTTTCGGTGGATGCTGGGATTTATATTTGAAATAATAGGAAATCTAGGAATTCAAATTGTAAAATATAAATAAGAGTTGAGTTGCCTTTCGATTATTTCGGATTGATCAGAATCAATACAAATCAATCAAATAGATGTAGCAGAAAAATAGAATTGGGATCACTATATACCTAACATATATGAAGATACATATTCTAGATTGATCTATATTAAATTAAGTCGGTATCTTTACTTTACTTTAATAGAATTCAATTCTAGTACAACTTTCTACACTACAAAAAACAAAAAAAACACCAATCTAATAGATAGTATGGTAGAAAGAAACATATGAATCTTTCTACCATACTATAAAATTTCATCGAATACTGCTAATTCTAGCCTGCTCGTCTCATTTAAGAAATGAAATTGGACTTTCTATTTTTTTATTTTAATCAAAGAAATCAAGTCTCATTCAAATTAATCATTTTGACTGACCGTTTTTACATAGATAATAAGTAAAAAGGCTGTAGGAACTAGAATGAAGAGTGCAGTAGCAATAAATGCGAGAATATTTACTTCCATAATCTCATCGTTTTTTTACTTCGCAATAACTCGGGATTTAATCCCATAGAGATGATAAGAATTTCGCCTGTAAATTCAATGGGATGAATTCCATCTTAATGATATTGAATCGGATTAATATCATGAATAACAATATCTGAGCTATCATATCAATTCGCCGTCGCGAATTGAATAGTATAACATAGGAAGATCTTTTATCCATACTGAATAAAAAAAAAAAAAAATAGAATGATAAATAAGGAATTCTATTTTTTTTTTCATAACCTACTGTCTTCCTTGTACAATCAATCATCTGATGAAGTCTCATCTGATCACTTTTCCACTTCTATTGGTTGCAAAACCCCAAAAACCAACTTTGATCTTTCTTTTATTAATATCCTCCCCTCTTTTCTTAGGTTAGTACTAGTGCACATATATGAAAAGTTCAACGTGTAATTTGAATGAGATAGAATGTTTCAAATTGAAATTAGTTAGTCTTAATGATTGAGATGGTGGAAAATCGGAGACAGAAGGAGAGATAGGATTAATCTGAAAAGTATTTTGTCAGGATAACTATAATAAAAAGAAAAAAAAAAATTGTCTATTGTACAAGATGTACAAGAAACGAATTCTATATGTGTATGTACTCCCGAAAAGCATATGGGACTCTATTCCATTAGATAGGCGAAAGAAATTGAAAAACCAGACCCAATCCATATGGTATCTCTTGGACTTGGAATTCGAAACTTGGAATCCTAAATAGGATCTTATCAATAAAAAATGGAAAATTATATATACTAGTACTAATCCACATATCTCTCCCAGTAATCAGTCCTGGCTGAAGTAATGAAAATTTTCAGGTTTTTTTTGATGAGAAATAAATGAAAAAGAAAAGAAATAAGAATCCCTATTGAGAGTGAAATTCTATTGTCTTCCATCTCCCAGAAAGTGGAAAGTGGAATTGATCTATTTTATTTATTGGTTAGTGGATCCGTCGGGACTGACGGGGCTCGAACCCGCAGCTTCCGCCTTGACAGGGCGGTGCTCTGACCAATTGAACTACAATCCCCGGAAACTGAGGTATAGAGTATCGATTTTTTTTTTTTATGATTTGATTCAAAACATTTCGAATTTCAATTTTCGTGTTGGAGCAGAGACGCAAGGACTATTTTGATATCCACATGAATATGCACTTTAGTGAAAACCACAAGAATTACTAGTCATTTTTCCTTATTTCAAATCGATTGAGAATCAATCTTTCAATAAAGAAAAGGAGTCTTCTTCCTTATTTTATTATTAAGTATAAATACTTTAATTTAATATTAAGTATTTATACTTAAAGATTAAGCTTAATAATAAGCTTAAGGTCATGATATAAATCTAGATCATTATCATGATCAAAATTTCCCGGAAAAACTAAATCGAGCAAACAAATAAAAAAAAGAAAGTATATAAGAGAATATATAGCAGAAAATTTGACTTGTTTATTCCGCGTATCGGCCATTTCTAGAGGACAAATATCTTCATCTCATAGCGAATGAGCGAATTATTGGGTCGAGCTGGATTTGAACCAGCGTAGACATATTGCCAACGAATTTACAGTCCGTCCCCATTAACCGCTCGGGCATCGACCCAGGAAGAATCTATTTTAGGCTTATTGCTAATTCATGATCAACTTCCTTTTGTAGTACCCTACCCCCAGGGGAAGTCGAATCCCCGCTGCCTCCTTGAAAGAGAGATGTCCTGAACCACTAGACGATGGGGGCATACATGCCCAACTGTTTATGTTCATAGTATGAACAGTTTTTTGAAATTGTCAATAGAATCTAATAATTCTAATTAGAAATTAGATTCAAAAGGATCTTTCCGTCCTAATATATGTACATAGATACATTTTCTATGTATATACATAGTGACTATGTCAAGAATTGACTAAAAGGGCCCCTTTAACTCAGTGGTAGAGTAACGCCATGGTAAGGCGTAAGTCATCGGTTCAAATCCGATAAGGGGCTTTATTTTTAGTTTAGTTTTTTCATAAAAGGCCATCATATTTCTATTTGATAGGGAATAGAGATATTGTTTGTTGATATTTTTAAAGTCATAAAGTCAAAAGTAAACAACTGTATAAGTATAATAAGTTATACTATATTATAACTGTAGTTATAAAGTTGAACTTTTATTCATTATAATGAATAATTATAAGATAAGTCGTCTCTCGAATCACCAAATATTCCTATTTTCTATTTTTTGAATAAAATCCGTTGGAATGGAAAGATTCGAAATTAACAAATGAAAAAGTAAGTGGATCTAACTTATTGAATCATGACTATATACGCTATTCTGATATTTAAATTTGATAGAAATTAAATTGGAACAGTTGACTTTTTTTTTTCTTTAGACTCCGCATAAATTTGTCGATATTTCCGATTCAATTTTTGTGTTCCTAGCTATTCCATAGAATAGATAGGAATAAATTGACTATTCTCTTCGTTCATAGAGAGGGAAACTTTTATTCCAAATCACAAAGCCATTTTCAATATTTTTCTTTGATTCCAAAACGGAATTAAATTCGATCTTACCTATCGAATAAGATTTAGCTATATTTATCGAATCGTGGCTTCATGTACCAACTATTTCTATATCCATGCATCCCATATTTTTGTTCCGACAGTGG